TGCATTTATTTAATTCAAAACAACTTACTTTCTAGATGATCCCTATAGAAAAAGTGATTCTAACAATCTTTCTAGTTACTTCGTTCTCTATTTCTAGTTGAGAGAATCCTAAGGAAAAGTATTTTGTTTCCGCCGAGCTAAAACAAAAAGAAATATGTTGATTGAAGCCTCTAGTAAACTAAAGTCATCATTTAATAGCTATTTTGCTTCTCTCTAGAAAAAATAGAAGATTTAGTTACGATTAGAAACCCTTTTTTATCTTCATCCATGGATCTTTTACTTATACTGATTCGATTGGAAGTATTGATCCAATTCAATTTCAATACAATTTTCTGTTTCGTAATTTCATAATCCAAAAATTCGACTTTTAATTGACTTTTGGATACAAATTACGAGAATGTATAATTTTCCTCAAACTTTTCATTGAGAGGGAAAGGATTAATTCCTTTTAAGAAATAAAGTTTTTGATCGGAATATTAATCAAACCGGCAGACCCCTTAACTATTAAAGGGTTATATAAAACGAATCACACTTTTACCACTAAACTATACCCGCTACAGTTGGATTATTGTATCCAAATAGAACTTTTGTCGAACATTCAAATTAGACGTAATTAAGACAGGATTATAAAAGAATCATGAAATTTGGAGTATTGGCATTTTTGTTGGAGGATTTGATGAGATTATGAAAAGATAGTTGAATAACTAAAAAATAGAAGAAATAGATAGAATAAATGGGGACGAAAAGATAAGAATAAATAGCGTGTTGGTTCTATTTTATTATTGTGCTTTTGTTTTAATAACAAGCATTTTTTTTTATCATTATCAAAATCAAATAAATAGTTTTCTTTAGTCTAGATTCTATGAATCCGTTAAAACAAAAAGGCCTGGCGAGGGACGGATTAGGCCAGGCCGTGGGAATCAAAAAGGCCCTTTCGGGTGAAGAAGTCTTTCTTTTTTCTTTTCTTTCTATATTTGAATATTCTCTATTTTCTATTGATATTCAGTCTTTTTGTTTGTATATATTCTATTATTTTTTATTTTAATAGAAAATAGATTTGAAATTGAATCTTTTAATGAATCCTTCGAATCTTTCTTACTTTATCTTTATCTAACGGGTTGGAATTTCAAATAAAACTTGTACTTAATGTTGTATTACACAATACAACTTGTCTATTTTGTATATATTATATATAGTTATATAAACCGTATTGTTATATAGATTCTATTTCGAATTTTGATAAATTATTTATTTAATATTTGACTATTCCTTTTTTCTTTTCAACGGGGAGAGATGGCTGAGTGGACGAAAGCGTCGGATTGCTAATCCGTTGTACGAGTCATTCGTACCGAGGGTTCGAATCCCTCTCTTTCCGTTTCCTTTGATAGCGGAATCTTACTATTTGATTTCTGTTTTAAAGTTCTTAAATCTTTTTTATTTTTTTTTTTCAAAATATAACTAAAAAAAATTACAAATCTAGAATAGCATTCTAATAAGTTTTAATTCGAAAATAGATTTCGTCTATATAGAATAGAATTCGAAAAAAATAGATGAAAATAAAGAAAAGAACTCCTTTTATTCTTCGCGTCCAGGATTACGTCCCGGATCATTAGATAGGAATCCGAAAATGAAGAGAGAAACAAAGAATATTACTACTGTGTAAACAAAGAGTTTGAGAGTAAGCATTACACAATCTCCAAGATCATTTTTTTTGTAAAAAGAGAATAGATTCTCTATTTTTATACCATATATCCCATAATTAATTTGAATTTGATTTGACGTCTAAACCCGAAAAAGTTTTTCAAAATCGAAAACAATTTTTGTAATTGTAAAAAATCAATAAAAAAATGAAGTTAGTAATATCTTATATATTATTATCTTACTTATCCATAATTTTCTTATACCTACTTGTTGATTTTATGGAGGATCAAACTTTTTCATTTACGAAAAAGAGTTATAATCGGAAAACGAAGCAATATGAATTGTGTTGATTCAAAAATTTGAACGTTTTAATCAAGAGTTCATATGGCAAGACTTATCCGATTTTATCAATTATTTAGTATTAGAATATTAGAATCATTTTTCTCGAAAAAAGACTTCATTGTTCTAGGACACGATGAAAGAGCTCATCGAAAACTTACAGCAGCTTGCCAAACAAAGGCTAATAGAAAAAAAAGTAAAGGTATAACTGGCATAAAATCTACGATTGGACTCAAAAAAGCGTAAGCCTCAGGTAATTTGGCGAATAAAAAACTACTCGAATAAAGGGCAGAATTAAGACACATCAAACTAAAGATATTAAGCATAACAGACATTTTTTTTTTATTGCATTTTGATTGAGTTATTGATAGAAAGAAAAAATGAAGAAAAAGGGCCTTCTTTTTTTTTTTGAACTTACTCACTCAATCAAAAAACCTTCTACTCTCTGTCGAGAATAGAAGAAATTCTACTTTCATACAATATCTTAATGGAATTCTATGTAATGATCAATAAATTCATTTGAATTCTATACCTACACGTATCAAAATACTAACAACGGAATCGAATCCATTTTTTAGCTATTTGGGCTGGAATTGACGAACAATTAATAACAATATTAGTGTTTAGTAGTGTAGAATAGAAATATAAGTGGGGCGTGGCCAAGTGGTAAGGCATCGGGTTTTGGTCCCGCTATTCGGAGGTTCGAATCCTTCCGTCCCAGAGCCAGAGCATATGTAATTTAAGATTGCATTTTTCGGTTTCGAAAGTTTTAATAGTGGAGAGAATTGGATTCTTTCTGTTAATGATTGATTTTAATAAAAATGAATCTTTTTTTTCCCATTTCATCAAATGAAAGGAAGATAAGTGTTCAAATCACACACGGATACAAGTGAATTCGTTGGAGATTTAGGCAAGATGGGGTTATAGATTACATACATTGATTTGAATTCCAAAAAAAGAGTGCCCTTAAGCATATATACATCCCCAATATATTTCTATATAATATAGAAAGAGGGTAGTTCTTTTTTTATTCATCCCGGCAAAGAACGTTGATTTTCCAACCTATTATTAAATTTTGATTTATTTTTTTGATTCTTCATTTATTAAATTAAATTAATGGTCGAGCTCAAAAAGAAACATGGATTTGTATTTCTTAGGGATATTTCCTTTCTTTTATTGTAAAAAAAGAAGCATTGCATTACTCAAAATATCTTATAATAACTTAAGATATATTCCATACCCATGTATTGGCTGTTCTGACTGAACCAATGACTATTCATGATTTCATAATTGAATTAACCGCATACCGGTTCCAAATTTGGGGAATGTTATGGTAAAACTTCGTTTGAAACGATGTGGTAGAAAGCAACGTGCGACTTGAAGGACATGATCCGTTGTGGATTCTTAGTATCCATCATTCTCTAATAAAGGATGCTCTTGACTCGACATCCTTTGTTCTCTTCCACTCGAACCTGCATTGTATTTTTTGTTGGGGTTGGAATGAAACTAGTACATGATGGAGCTCGAGGAATAAAGTATTGAGCTATTTCTCAAGGAAAAAGAGAAGGGTCTAGGGTTAGTGTCAATCAATAAGTCGGACCAACTTCGTAAGTATATCTTTGACAGAAAAATCGAAAGGATAAAAAAAAGTTTCAAATCCCAAAGGAAAATTGTTTATTGGAATTGCTAAAACCTTTTCGATAATATGATAATTATATATATCGTCGGGAATCTGACGTCCGTATGATTCTATTCTTTGATAGAACGAAATAACAAAAAGGGCATGTTGCTGCCATTTTTGAAAGTATTCCTAATCAACGAAGTAATGTCTAAACCCAATGATTCAAAAAAAAAAAGATAAAGATTTCCGGAACAAGGAAATACCTTTTTAATTGTTAATTGTCATAACACTTGGATTTGGATCAGAATTTCGAATTCAAATCGATTCTAAATGAGACAAAAGGGTATTTGAGACTGCTCAATAAATGAAATGCCAGATTTTCGTTTGAGCTATTCAACTTGAGTTATGAGTATACAAATGATTTTTTTTAGGAAATAAAGAAATGAAAAGGACTTAATTCTTAGTCTAATTCATTTGATGATTTTATGGGCTTATTTGATTGGGCATTCTAATTTATATATACCTAACTTTGAATCATTTTTCTCGAGCCGTACGAGGAAAAAACCTCCTATACGTTTCCAAGGGGGGTGTTGTTGATCTAATCTATCCCAATGAGCCGTCTATCGAATCGTTGCAATTGATGTTCGGTGCCGAAGAGAAGGAAGAGATTTGCAGAAAGTGGGTTTTTATGATCCGATAAAAAGTCAAACTTATTTAAATGTTCCTCTTATTCTAGAGTTTCTTGAAAAAGGTGCTCAACCGACAGAAACTGTTTATGATATTTTAAAGAGGGCGGAGATTTTTAAAGAATTTCGGCTTAATCAAACGAAGTTCAATTAATCAAATAAAAAACAAAGATAATGCGGTTGTAGTTTGGTAGAACTTTTTTTCTTCTTTTTCTATTCTTGTAGATTTCTTATGTAGTGCCAATCCAACACAAAAATTTTCTTATATTATTATTATATATTTGACTTTTTCAACTTCGATTTCCAAATATATTATATATTGTATATATCGTATTTCTATTTATAATATTCGAATAATTCGATTAAAGAAAATCTTTATCCTAATCATATATTTAAATTAAATAAAAATAATATTAAATAAATAAAGAAATTCAAAAATATTAATATTTGTATTTTTTTCTATTTATATTGACAAGAGTATATTGAACAAATATAATTCAATTTTGAAGTCAAAAAAAGTAGAAAAAATGAAATGGTTTATTTCGGTCTTAGGCCCCAAAAATAGGTTTTTTATTCAAGGGTGTGTTGGATTTTTTGCAATATAGAATTTGGATCCAAAAAATGGATAATAATATTTGGTCTAGAAATGTATTTTCTCTAAGAAATTTTTTGATTGTCATCTGATCTGTTTGCTTTTATGTTCGGAATCGATTCGAAAACTTTGTTTGGATTTCTTGTTAATTCGAAGTTTTGATTCCATTCCATTTTTTTTATCTCGATTGTATCTACATAACATATCGATTTCTTTTTCGGGTTGCTAACTCAATGGTAGAGTACTCGGCTTTTAAGTGCGGCTAGAATCTTTTACATATTTGGATGAAGCAAGGAATTCGTCTACATCATCGGTAGAGTTTATAAGACCACGACTGATCCTGAAAGGAAATGAATGGAAAAAAGAGCATGTCGTATCAATACAAAATTCGGAGAATATTTCATTCTTACCAAATTGGTATACAATTCTATTTGAATTCTTGCAAGGAAACGAAATGAATTCAAAGTTGGGTCGATTGAATAAATGGATCGAACCTTATGGTTCAAATTCTGAGGAAAGAAAGAACAACGAGTTTATTTTCATAATTTGAATGATTTCCCGGTCTAATTAGACGTTAAAATAAATTAGTAACTGATGCGGGAAAGGATTCTCCCACGAGTGGATGCTTTGTTTTTTATAGCGAATCCTAATTATTCGATTATCCATTATACATAAGGGGATAGCAATAAATGTGTAGAAGAAAGAGTATATTGATAAAAACTTTAGTCTAAATTCCAAAATCAAAAGAGCGATTAGGTTTAAAAAATAAAGGATTTCTAACCATCTTATTTTTTTTCTTATAACAAAATAAAAAACCAATTAGATGCAACAAAAATAGAGAGTCTGCTGATGAATTTACCCATCTCCGAGGTATCTATTATTTCATAATAAAATATCTTGTTTTGACTGTATCGCACTATGTATTATTTGATAACCCAAGAAACCCGCTATTTTTACTTTTGTTTTCGGGATAAATTGAAATGGAAGAATTCCAAGGACATATACAACTAGATAAGTCTTGGAAACATAACTTTTTCTATCCACTTATCTTTCAGGAATATATTTATGCATTTGCATATGATCATAGTTTAAATAAAGCGATTTTGTTGGAAAATTCGGGTGACAAGAAATACAGTTTACTAATTGTAAAACGTTTAATTACTCGAATGTATCAACAGAATCATTTGATTCTTTCTGCTAATGATTCGAGCCAAAATGATATTTTTGGGTACAAGCACAAAACGAATTTGTATTCGCAAATGATGACAGAAGGGTTTGCTGTCATTGTAGAAATTCCATTTTCCCCGTTATTAATATCTTCCCGCGGGGAAAAAGAAGAAAAAGAAAAAAAAGAAATAGTAAAATCTCATAATTTGCGATCTATTCATTCAATATTTCCTTTTTTAGAGGACAAATTCTTCCATTTCAATTATGTGTTAGATATATTAATAACTTACCCTGCCCATCTAGAAATCTTGGTTCAAACTCTTCGCTACTGGTTGAAAGATGCCTCTTCTTTGCATTTAGTAAGATTTTTTCTTTATGAGTCTCGTAATTTAAATAGTCTTATTATTCCAAAGGAATTCATTTCCTTTTTGAAAAAAAGGAATCAAAGATTATTCTTGTTCCTATATAATTTCCATGTATGCGAATACGAATCCTTTTTTGTTTTTCTCCGCAACCAATCCTCTTATTTACGATCAACCTCTTTTGGAACCCTTATTGAACGAATTTTTTTCTACGGAAAACTAAAATATCTAGTAAAAGTTTTTACTAAGGATTTTGGGGTTATCCTATGGCTTTTCAGAGAACCTTTCCCGCATTATGTTAGGTATCAAGGAAAATCAATTCTAGCCTCAAAAGGGACATCTCTTTTGATGCATAAATGGAAAAATTACCTTATCCATTTCTGGCAATGTAATTTTTCTGTGTGGTCTCAACCAAAAAGACTCTATATCAATCGATTATCAAACCATTCCTTAGACTTTATGGGTTTTCTTTCAAATGTGCGACTCAATTCTTCAGTAATACGGAGTCAAATGTTCGAAAATGCATTTCTAATAGAGAATATTATTAAGAAATTCGATGCCACAGTTCCAATTATTCCTCTGGTTGGATCGTTGGCTAAAGCGAAATTTTGTAATGTATTAGGGCATCCCGTTAGTAAGTCGGTCTGGACCGATTTATCCGATTCTGATATTATTGATCGATTTGGACGTATATGTAGAACTATTTTTCATTATTATAGTGGCTCTTCAAGAAAAAAAAGTTTGTATCGAATAAAGTATATACTTCGATTTTCTTGTGCTAGAACTTTGTCTCGTAAACACAAAAGTACTGTACGTGCTTTTTTGAAAAGATTAGGTTCAGAATTTTTAGAAGAATTCTTTACAGAGGACGAAAAAGTTCTTTCTTTGATCTTACCAAGAGATTCTTCTATCTCACGGGGATTCTATAGAGGGCGCATTTGGTATTTGGATATTATTTGTATCCATAATTTGTCCAACGATGAATGATTGATTATGAGACTGTCTAAATGAAATTGAAATTCTATCTAAACGAATGGGGGATAAGAAAAAAATTCATTTTTCTACTTTCTACTGAAATGTTTATGGAGTAAG